AAAATGAAAATACTACTAATTAGAACCTAATTAAGATAGGATGACTAATGTATGCAGCCTAATGAGGAGTAATACTATAAAAAGAAAAAATAAAGAACTCTATTTCAGAACTATGAGACAGAATATTCTGTTTTCTTATTTACTCTTTCTTTATTTTTGGATTTTATTTCTATTTTTCTATTTAAAGTAGATCGATTTAGATAACGTATCTATAAGCAAAGTAATATACTTCAAACAAAGTAGGAATTCGCAAGATGGAGAAAATCATTGCAGTTATTATAGGGAAGTCTAGGGACTTAGAGCATATCCTATTTGAAGGAGGATGGAATTCAAATAGGGTAAGGGATCCTTCCTTCTATTGATTTGATAGAAATTCGTTTTTCTTTTCCTGTCTCTATGATTTTCGAAGAATGAGCCTGTGGTAATGCTTTTATCTCTATTCTATGTCGCAAGCGACCGTCCAGTCTATAAACAAGTACTAATGAGAAAATGAAAACTATACTAAAGGAAACATAGGATCTCTATCCTAAAATCTAAAAATAGGACATATTAGGGCTATACGGATTCGAACCGTAGACCTTCTCGGTAAAACAGATCAAACGGATTATTATCGAAATGATTCGAACTGTTTCAAAGACTCAACATGCATTTTTTTGCATTGGGCTCTTTCATCAACTGATGTAAAGATCAGTTAGTCCACCATAGTTTTTCTTTACGGAAAGATAATGAGATGGCTCCCTGTGCTCTGATTGATTATTTGTATTATGATCTATCTAGGAGCAATACCAAAGTGTTTCAAAGGAGGATTACCTTGACTTAGGTCTGCCTCCGGCCTAAATTAAATCAACCTAAGTGAAATGGAGTCTCTATCGTTCCGCTGCAAGAGTTGACTATGAGACTTCATACACCTTAAAGTTCATAGAACGAAAAGAAGTTTTTTGGAGGCCCTTATCCTCATTACGCCTAGCATTTAGTGGGCTGGATATTTACCTTATCAACTAGCAAATCAATAAGGGTTCTATTTGATTAGGCACCTGAATTGGCACCTGAATCGGACTGAACCGACTGTTTGTCAGGCTACTGTTCTCCTATTCTCTCGAATCCATGAAGTAAGACATTGATTTTGCAATAAGATCAATTATGTTCATTGCATAATAAGCTCCCTTGAAAAGCATTGGCGCACGTGTAAGCGAGTTGCTCTACCGAACTGAGCTATAGCCCTTGTCAGAGATATCTTAACATATAGATAATTTCTTGTCAAGATGAATATTCTCTAATGCCAGAGGATATCCCTTTGATCTGCTTACTATATAACATAGTAATAACGGAGCAGTATTGCTTATAAAAAGGATTCGATCTATAATCGATCGAAGTAATGGGTCTTCCTTTGTGGTGATAAATTGCCTACTTAACTCAGTGGTTAGAGTATTGCTTTCATACGGCGGGAGTCATTGGTTCAAATCCAATAGTAGGTAGGTAGGTAGAAAAATTACTAGATAGCATTGGACTTACTTCGCTTCGCTATCTAATAACTTTTTCTACTCCTCTTCCCTTTTTCTTTGTATCAACTAAACCTTTGGATTGTCTTCAATTGGATGGGGGAATCCAATTGATAGCCTCGACTCGTATCCTAGCTCGTCTGAGAGCTAGCTTCGCTTCAACCAATTCTTTCGTACCCTCAGCTCTACTCAAGTTAGCTTCGGCTATTTCAAGTGCCTGTTGAGCTTCTTCCGGATCAATGTCACTACCCAGTTCCGCATCATTTCCTAAAATGATGATCTCATTATTAACTATTCTCGCAAAACCGCTCCACAGAACCGCCGTTAACCATTGGTCGTTGAGGAGGCGTATTCTCAAAGGACCCATATCTACAGCTGTGTTAATGGGGGCGTGGTTTGGTAATACGCCAATTTGGCCACTATTAGTAGATAAAATGATTTCTTTCACTTCACAATCCCAAATAATTCGCTTAGGAGTTAGTACATAAAGATTTAATTTCATTTCTTCAATTTGTTCTCCTCTTCTAAGTTTATAGCTTTCGTGCTAGCTTCATCGATGTTACCCACCAAATAAAAAGCCTGTTCGGGTAGGCCGTCTAATTCTCCGGAAAGGATTAGTTGAAATCCCCTAATTGTTTCTGCAAGACCAACATACTTTCCTGCAGAACCGGTAAAAACTTCTGCCACAAAGAACGGTTGTGATAAGAAACGTTCAATTTTTCGTGCTCTTGCTACAGTTAAACGATCCTCCTCCGATAATTCATCCAACCCAAGAATTGCGATAATGTCCTGAAGTTCTTTGTAACGTTGTAAAGTTTGCTTAACTCTTTGCGCAGTTTCATAATGTTCGTTGCCAACGATCCGAGGCTGTAACATAGTTGAGGTTGAATCTAAAGGATCTACTGCTGGATAAATACCCTTGGAAGCTAATCCTCTGGAAAGTACGGTAGTAGCATCCAAATGTGCAAATGTTGTGGCAGGAGCAGGGTCGGTCAAATCGTCCGCAGGTACATAAACCGCTTGGATCGAAGTTATAGATCCCTTTTTGGTAGAAGTAATTCTTTCTTGCAAAGAACCCATTTCTGTACTAAGAGTAGGTTGATAACCCACTGCGGAGGGCATTCTCCCTAATAAAGCGGATACCTCCGATCCTGCTTGAACAAAACGAAAGATATTATCGATGAATAGAAGCACGTCTTGCTTATTAACATCTCGGAAATATTCTGCCATAGTTAGGGCAGTTAAACCAACTCTCATACGAGCTCCCGGCGGTTCATTCATTTGGCCATAGACTAGAGCTACCTTTGATTCCTCAATATTTTTTTCATTAATTACTCCGGATTCCTTCATTTCCATATAAAGATCATTTCCTTCACGAGTCCGTTCCCCTACTCCGCCAAATACGGATACGCCTCCATGAGCTTTAGCAATGTTGTTGATTAATTCCATGATGAGTACTGTTTTCCCTACTCCAGCCCCCCCAAATAGTCCGATTTTTCCCCCACGTCGATAAGGAGCTAAAAGATCGACCACCTTAATACCTGTTTCAAAGATGGATAATTTCGTATCTAACTCGATAAAGGCAGGCGCAGATCTATGAATAGGGAATGTTGCACTAGTATCTACAGGACCCAAATTGTCAATAGGTTCCCCAAGAACGTTGAAAATTCGTCCGAGAGTAGCTCCACCGACTGGAACACTGAGAGGAGCTCCCGTGTCAATCACTTCCATTCCTCTCATCAACCCGTCTGTAGCACTCATAGCTACAGCTCTAACTCGATTATTTCCCAATAATTGTTGTACCTCACAAGTCACATTAATTTGCTTACCGGCAGTGTCTCTACTCTTGACTACCAAAGCGTTATAAATATAAGGTAACTTGCCTGGGGGAAAAGTGATATCCAGCACGGGCCCAATAATTTGATCGATACGCCCTGTGCTTTTTTCCTCAATTGTGGAAACCCCGGGACGAGAAGTAGTAGGATTGGTTCTCATAATTATCACATAATTTTCAAAAAAAAAGGAATTTGTCGAAATTTTGCTTTTTTTCTTGTTGAATAATGCCAAATCAAATCCAAAAAAAGAGCCAAAAATCCGAAAGTCAAAAGGAAATGAATTAGTTAATTCAATAAGAGAGAAAAGGGGACCAGGACTTGATTTCGTTGCCCAAGCGAATCCCATTCAATCATTTACTCATGGAATGAGTCCGTTGGAAAGTTCAATCAATCTTTTTTTCATATACATTTCGCCTTTTGTGGAGGATCTGTCCCTACTCTACTTTCCTATCTAGGACTTCGATATACAAAATATATACTACTGTGAAGCATAGATTGCTGTCAACAGAGAATTTTCTTAGTATTTAGGTATTTACATTCAAAATAAGAAAGGGGCCTATTAAGAACTTGTAAAATAAGGATTAGGGATTGATTTGGGTTGCGCTATATCTATCAAAGAGTATACAATAATGATGGATTTGGTGAATCAAATCCATGGTTTAATAATGAACCATGTTAACTTACCATAACAACAACTCAATTCCTATCGAATTCCTATAGTAGAATTCCTATAGGATAGAACATACACAGGGTGTACGCATTATATATGAATGAAACATATTCATTAACTTAAGCATGCCCTCCATTTTCTTTAATGAGTTGATATTAATTGAATATCCTTTTTGTTTTAAAAGATTTTTGCAAAGGTTTCATTTACGCCTAATCCATATCGAGTAGACCCTGTCGTTGTGAGAATTCTTAATTCATGAGTTGTAGGGAGGGACTTATGTCACCACAAACAGAAACTAAAGCAAGTGTTGGATTTAAAGCTGGTGTTAAGGATTATAAATTGACTTACTACACCCCGGAGTATGAAACCAAGGATACTGATATCTTGGCAGCATTCCGAGTAACTCCTCAGCCGGGGGTTCCGCCCGAAGAAGCAGGGGCTGCAGTAGCTGCCGAATCTTCTACTGGTACATGGACAACTGTTTGGACTGATGGACTTACCAGTCTTGATCGTTACAAAGGACGATGCTATCACATCGAGCCCGTTGTTGGGGAGGAAAATCAATATATCGCTTATGTAGCTTATCCATTAGACCTATTTGAAGAGGGTTCTGTTACTAACATGTTTACTTCCATTGTGGGTAACGTATTTGGTTTCAAAGCCCTACGCGCTCTACGTCTGGAGGATCTGCGAATTCCCACTACTTATTCAAAAACTTTCCTAGGTCCGCCTCATGGTATCCAAGTTGAAAGGGATAAGTTGAACAAGTACGGCCGTCCTTTTTTGGGATGTACTATTAAACCAAAATTGGGATTATCCGCAAAAAATTATGGTAGAGCGTGTTATGAGTGTCTACGCGGTGGACTTGATTTTACCAAAGATGATGAAAACGTAAACTCACAACCATTTATGCGCTGGAGGGACCGTTTTGTCTTTTGTGCCGAAGCTCTTTATAAAGCACAGGCCGAAACCGGTGAAATCAAGGGGCATTACTTGAATGCGACTGCAGGTACATGCGAAGAAATGATTAAGAGAGCTGTATTTGCGAGGGAATTAGGGGCTCCTATTGTAATGCATGACTACTTAACTGGGGGATTCACTGCAAATACTAGTTTGGCTCATTATTGCCGCGACAATGGCCTACTTCTTCACATTCACCGGGCAATGCATGCAGTTATTGATAGACAGAAAAATCATGGTATGCATTTTCGTGTATTAGCTAAAGCATTGCGTATGTCTGGGGGAGATCATATCCACGCCGGTACAGTAGTAGGTAAGTTAGAAGGGGAACGCGAAATGACTTTAGGTTTTGTTGATTTATTGCGCGATGATTTTATTGAAAAAGATCGTGCTCGCGGTATCTTTTTCACTCAGGACTGGGTATCCATGCCAGGTGTTATACCGGTGGCTTCAGGGGGTATTCATGTTTGGCATATGCCAGCTCTGACCGAAATCTTTGGAGATGATTCTGTATTACAATTTGGTGGAGGAACTTTAGGACATCCTTGGGGAAATGCACCTGGTGCAGCAGCTAATCGGGTGGCTTTAGAAGCTTGTGTACAAGCTCGTAATGAAGGACGCGATCTTGCTCGTGAAGGTAATGAAATTATCCGAGCAGCTTGCAAATGGAGTCCTGAACTAGCCGCAGCTTGTGAAGTATGGAAGGCGATCAAATTCGAGTTCGAGCCGGTAGATAAACTAGATAAGTAGATAAAACTAGATATAAAGAAGGTCTAAATAAAAAAGAAGCGAAATAGAAAGAGAAAAAATCAGTTACAAAATGCAGTAATTCTTCTTTATTCTTCTAATTGATTGCAATTAAACTCGGCTCAATCTTTTTTTTTTAAGATTGAGCCGAATAAAAATGGATCTTGATACGATCATGAGACTTGACAAATAGAGATTCCTCTATTCTATATATTTAGAATATATAAAGGTATAATACAATAAATAAATACAAATATAGTATTTATTTATTGTATTGGGAAAGAATCAATGAAAAAAGATTAGGAATCGAAATGCTACTATACGCGTCCGGAGGAGTATTCGGAATAATATTCTTCTATAATCCATTCTTGCGTCTTGCGCGGGGTCTTACTAATAGGACTTCGCTGCACGGGACGGGTCTTCATCGAAAAGCTAACTCCACCCGGCATTTTCATACCCTTTGGGTGGTATATCGCCTTAAAAAGTCTAAGGGGGTAGTATGAGATCTGTAGTAAGTAAGAGAATTTGCCCTTTGATTTTGATTGAGTATGCTATTTTTCCGCCTTTACCGCGCATTATTGTATGAGCTTCTAGAGAATAGAGGACCGCGTATGCAGGAAGGAAATTACAGCTTAATAAAAAAGTCTAAAAAAGCTTCAACTTTATGGCACTATCAATCAACTAAAAAGCCCTATGTATGAATCCTTACAACCGGTGGGATAGGATAAGAGCGAGTTTCGGTATACTGGGGCTGGGGGATATCCTTATTTCAAAACCTGACGCGCATCTTGCGTTTGTAGGGGTCCGAGAGTGGTTGAAGAAGTATTGCATGTGGAAGTAGGTAGACGAAACTTATTTAGGATTCGAAATGGGCGCATTCGACTAAAAGTCGTACTGAGACCTTTTTTAAAGGGTATTCTGAAAGAGGTATTTCATTTTCACAATCGCTTTCTTTTGAATCCAATTTCAAGTTCGATTAGAAGGATAGAAAGGCCGTGAGGACGGGAAAAGAAAAATCAAATCTTTTGAATTTTTAATTAGTTCTCTTTTTTTGCAATTTTCTTATTATCCATTCCATTCATTTTTTTTTATAGAATACTTTAGTATTCTATAAAAAATCTTTATTTTGCAAACTAAAAAATACAATAGTCAATATTCCTTATAATAGATATACTTAATTATATTATAAGAATCTTAAGATATTTTTCGAATAGATAGAAATAGTAAATTTGAATTGAGACACCTATTCTATGACGGATTTTAACTTACCTTCTATTTTCGTGCCTTTAGTAGGCTTAGTATTTCCGGCAATTGCAATGGCTTCTTTATTTCTTTATGTGCAGAAAAATAAGATTGTCTAGAACCGACGGGGGCGAATTTTCTCAATGTATTTCCACGCAGGATCATAATACAGATATTTTTTAGTGTAAGTAATATGGTAGGGTATGTGGTTCTTTCTACACACAAACGAAAAACGGCTATGGATGCGGATATAGGCTACGAGCATAAATGCATGCATATGCGGAGCCGGGTATAGCGAGTTTTATTTTAAGTGGATCAACGAATATTTTTTGAATAGAAAGTCAATGTATCTAACCAATTATTTCACAGGAGTACTCGTTGCTGAAGGCGATTTCAGAATCAAAAAAAGTAAAGTCAAAATCATTTAGCTTATTCTCTCAATTTCAATCGACCGCTGCTGGATTTAGTATATCTAATATGAATTGGCGATCAGAACACATATGGATAGAACTTCTAAAAGGTTCTCGAAAAAGAGGTAATTTTTTCTGGGCCTGTATTCTTTTTCTAGGTTCACTAGGATTCTTATCGGTTGGGGCTTCCAGTTATCTTGGTAAGAATATGATATCTGTACTTCCATCTCAACAAATTCTTTTTTTTCCACAGGGGGTCGTGATGTCTTTCTACGGAATCGCGGGCCTATTCATTAGCTCCTACTTGTGGTGCACTATTTTGTGGAATGTAGGCAGTGGTTATGACCGATTCGATAGAAAAGAGGGAATAGTGTGCATTTTTCGTTGGGGATTCCCTGGAATAAAACGTCGCGTCTTCCTTCGATTCCTTATGCGGGATATCCAATCAATTAGAATTCAGGTTAAAGAGGGTCTTTATCCTCGTCGTATCCTTTATATGGAAATCCGGGGCCAGGGGGTCATTCCCTTGACTCGTACTGATGAGAAGTTTTTTACTCCACGAGAAATAGAACAAAAAGCTGCCGAATTGGCCTATTTCTTGCGTGTACCAATTGAAGTATTTTGAGTACCGATTGCATTTTTTTGAAATGAATTGAATGAGGACGAATTGGAAGAAGATTTTCTCAACACGGGGAGGAGGTCCCTTCGAAATTGGATTCGTTATTGTAAGGGAATTTTCGAGTATTTATCTAAAGGAAGGAACAAACGAGGATAAGAGAAAATTGCTTCTAATTTGTTTTGTCCAAGTGATGGCATAATATTCTTCCATTTTCATCCGAAAGCGCTTTTTTTTATTCTATTTCTCTATTCCACTCCATCTAGATCTAAGAAAGAACCCAATGCAATGAAATTCCACTAGTATACAAAAAAGAGAAATATATACAAGGTCTCAAACCTTGTTATAGAATTTTTGCTTCAAAGAAAAAGAAATATCATATAGAGTCAGCGAATGAAATAGAGTCAGCGAATGGAGCGGATTCATTAACAACTCAATTTACAGATCAAAAATGAAAAAAAAGAAAGCATTGCCTTCTTTCCTATATCTTGTATTTATCGTACTTTTGCCCTGGGGGGTCTCTTTCTCTTTTAACAAATGTCTGGAACTTTGGACTAAGAATTGGTGGAATACCAGGCAATCCGAAACTCTCTTAACTGATATTCAAGAGAAAAAGGTTCTAGAAAGATTCATAGAATTAGAAGAACTTTTTCTCTTGGACGAAATGATAAAAGAGAAACCGAAGACACATGTACAAAAACCTCCTATAGGAATACACAAGGAAATAATACAATTGGCCAAAATAGATAATGAGGATCATCTCCATATCATTTTGCATTTCTCGACAAATATAATCTGTTTGGCTATTCTAAGTGGTTCTTTTTTTCTGGGTAAAGAGGAACTTGTCATTTTGAATTCTTGGGTTCAGGAATTCTTCTATAACTTAAATGACTCAATAAAAGCTTTTAGTATTCTTTTAGTTACTGATTTTTTTGTTGGATTTCACTCCACCCGCGGTTGGGAACTACTAATTCGTTGGGTCTACAATGATCTTGGATGGGCTCCTAACGAGCTAATTTTCACTATTTTTGTTTGTAGTTTTCCAGTGATTCTAGATACATGTTTGAAATTTTGGGTCTTTTTTTATTTAAACCGTCTATCTCCTTCGCTTGTAGTCATTTATCATTCAATTAGTGAAGCATAAACTCATTTGATCTCCTGATATTAATCAAATTAGCATCTTTCTTCTTTTAGAAAGAAAGCCCTTTTCCTTTTTAGCAAAATTCTTTCTATTTCTACCTGCTCAAGGTATTCATCATTCCAGTACAACTGTTGCAGTAGAATGACAACAGACTCGTGTATAGGGAACTAGATTAGCTTAGCTACCTATCTAATTTATTGTAGAAATTCTGGGATCTGCGATTGGACATGGAAAATAGAAATACTTTTTCTTGGGTAAAGGAACAGATGATTCGATCTATTTCTGTATCGATCATGATATATGTAATAACTCGGACATCTATTTCAAATGCATATCCCATTTTTGCGCAGCAGGGTTATGAAAACCCACGAGAAGCAACCGGACGAATTGTATGTGCCAATTGCCATTTAGCTAATAAGCCCGTGGATATTGAAGTTCCCCAAGCTGTGCTTCCCGATACTGTATTTGAAGCAGTTCTTCGAATTCCTTATGATATGCAACTGAAACAAGTTCTTGCTAATGGGAAAAAGGGAGGGTTAAATGTGGGTGCTGTTCTTATTTTGCCCGAGGGATTCGAATTAGCGCCGCCCGACCGTATTTCTCCTGAGTTGAAAGAAAAGATAGGAAATCTCTCTTTTCAGAGTTATCGTCCCGATAAAAAAAATATTCTTGTGATAGGCCCTGTTCCCGGTCAGAAATATAGTGAAATCGTCTTTCCCATTCTTTCCCCCGATCCTGCTACGAAGAAAGACGTTCATTTCTTAAAATATCCCATATATGTAGGGGGAAACCGAGGAAGGGGACAGATCTATCCTGATGGTAGTAAGAGTAACAATACGGTCTATAATGCTACGTCAACAGGTATAGTAAGAAAAATACT